CAGAAGCGTTCATATATTTGACATAAGTTTGTATAGAAGGTTTTTCTTCAATCCCTTCGCCAACTAAAAATGGAATTCTATTCCCCGTCCTACCTATCCAATCTAATTCAAGACCCAATCAGTAGACGCACACTACAGCAGTAGTAGAGTGAAAAGACTTTCATTTCAAGATTGATCTATTCCTTTTCATTTCACTACTCGAATTCATTTTTCATGGAATCCGAGACGCAAAGATTGAAAGCATTTTAGATAACAAATCTAGCGATGCGTAGAATTTTGAATCAAACAAGTCTCAAGAACTCTTTCCCTACACTTGCTTCTACATGGAAAAAAGACAAAGTTTCTGTATGAACAAAACAGAATACACTTTATTTGATTATCTTGTCGATTTTGAGAGGCGACACCCAGATTTGAACTGGGGAAAAAGGATTTGCAGTCCGCCGCCTTACCCCTCGGCCATGCCGCCAAAATGATACAAAAAAATGGATCAGAATATCCCTCCTCTCAAAAAAACCAACGTATACCTTTTCAGTCACAAAAGAAAAGTAAAAATTTAGGGACAAATAGCAAGCAACCGTTAACTACAAATTCCGGAAGAATTCAGGAATCCTCATTTTTTAGAATCCTTCTCTATTTCCATTATAGAAGGAACTGTTAATATATGTCAATCAACTCCAGAATATCCATTTTCATTGTTACACATTATCTAATCGGGTATCTTCTATGTAATTATAGATTACAGGGAATTTTCAATAAATTCTCGTACTTTCATTTTTTTGCCAATTTTTCATTAAATAGATTGATGAATGAATAGAAAAAGGAACACAACATATGCTGTCTCGAACAAATAGGACTGCAATAACGTAAGAGACATATATAGATAGCTATAACGTAAGAGACATATATAGATAGCTATAACGTAAGAGACATATATAGATAGCTATAGCTGAAGTTAGATCTATGAATGTTTCATAAATCCAAGTCTTTTTATGCACTGCAATCCTCCAATTCTAAAATAAAGGGTCAAAATATCTCTCTTCTTTGTGAATTCTCATTCTTTTTTGAACACTTGCACTTTTTTTCTGATTATTCTTTTTTGAATACTTTGAGTTGAAATGGTAAAGGGCTAAAAAAAATAGTCTATTTTTTTCTGATTATTTTCTTTTTTATATCTTTCTCTCATGGAGCCGAGCAAATCCTTACTTTATTTTTGGGATATCAATCGAATTGATATGTAATATCATACTATACTAATAGTATAAATAGAATTCATTTTTTTAGATTGTGAAAAATACCCCGACCCGAAGTCTAGGTTCAATTTATCAATTTGTTTCCATTGATATTACAAGTTCAATTCTATTTGTTTGTTTTGTTGCAAATTCTAATTGGAGTATCCAATTTCCTCTTTTCATAATAGGTATTTCATAGACGTAGTTAGGTAAAATTTCATGTGATTCAGTAAAGTAAAAAGAACATAAATTCCATTATTGCTAAATCTATTCATGTGATTCGATGAAGAATGACAGCAAATAATGGGATATTTTCTATAAAAAGGGGGAATAAAAAATGCTTGGGGTTGGGAATGAAGGAATGTCTACACTACCCGGATTGAATCAAATACAATTTGAAGGATTTTGTAGATTCATTGATCGGGGCTTAACAGAAGAACTTGTTAAGTTTCCAAAAATTGAAGATACAGATCAAGAAAAAATTGAATTTCAGTTATTTGTGGAAACATATCAATTGGTAGAACCCTCAATAAAAGAAAAAGATGCTGTATATGAATCACTTACATATTCCTCTGAATTATATATATCCGCGGGATTAATTTGGAAAAACAGTCGGTATATCCAAGAACAAATTATTTTTATTGGAAACATTCCAATAATGAATTCCCTGGGAACTTTTATAGTAAATGGAATATACAGAATTGTAATCAATCAAATATTGCAAAGCCCCGGTATCTATTATCGGTCAGAATTGGACCATAACGGAATTTCCGTCTATACGGGCACAATAATATCAGATTGGGGGGGAAGATTAGAGTTAGAAATTGATGGAAAAGCAAGGATATGGGCTCGTGTAAGTAGGAAACAGAAAATATCTATTCTAGTTCTATCATCAGCTATGGGTTCGAATTTAAGCGAAATTCTTGAGAACGTTTGTTACCCCGAAATTTTCTTGTCTTTCCTCAATGAAAAGGAGAAAAAAAAAATAGGGTCAAAAGAAAATGCCATTTTGGAGTTTTATCGACAATTTGCTTGTGTAGGCGGAGATATCCTATTTCCTGAATCTTTATGTACGGAATTACAAAAAAAATTTTTTCAACAAAGATGTGAATTAGGAGGAATTGGTCGGCGAAATATGAACCGAAGGCTGAATATTGATATACCGGAGAACAATCCATTTTTGTTACCGCGAGATATATTGACAGCTGCAGATCATTTGATTGGAATGAAATTTGGAATGGGTACACTTGACGATATGAATCATTTGAAAAATAAACGTATTCGTTCCGTAGCAGATCTCTTACAAGATCAATTTGGATTGGCTCTCGTTCGTTTAGAAAATATAATTAGAGAAACGATATATGGAGCAATTAGATATAAATTGATCCCGACTCCTGAGAATTTAGTGACTTCAACGCCATTAACAACCACTTATGAATCTTTTTTTGGATTACATCCATTATCTCAAGTTTTAGATCGAACCAATCCATTGACCCAAATAGTTCAGGGAAGGAAATTGAGTTCTTTGGGTCCTGGAGGATTGACGGGGCGAACTGCTAATTTTCGGATACGGGATATCCATCCTAGTCACTATGGACGCATTTGTCCTATTGACACCTCTGAAGGAATCAATGTCGGACTTATTGGATCCTTGGCAATTCACGCAAGGATTGGTCGTTGGGGGTCTATAGAAAGTCCATTTTATGAAATTTCTGAGAGATCAAAAAGAATACGAATGCTTTATTTATCACCAAGTAGAGATGAATACTATATGGTAGCGACGGGAAATTTTTTAGCACTTAATCGAGGTATTCAGGAGGAGCAGATTGTTCCAGCTCGATACCGTCAAGAATTTCTGACTATTGCATGGGAACAGGTTCATCTTCGAAGTATTTTTCCCTTCCAATATTTTTCTATTGGAGCTTCCCTCATTCCTTTTATGGAGCATAATGATGCGAATAGAGCTTTAATGAGTTCTAATATGCAACGTCAAGCAGTTCCTCTTTCTCGGTCCGAAAAGTGCATTGTTGGAACTGGATTGGAACGCCAAGTGGCCTTAGATTCGGGAGTTCCCGCTATAGCCGAACACGAGGGAAAGATCGTTTCTAATGATACTGATAAGATTATTTTATTTGGAAGTGGGAATGCTCTAAGTATTCCATTAATTATATATCAACGTTCCAACAAAAATACTTGCATGCATCAAAAATCCCAGGTTCAGAAAGGTAAATGCGTAAAAAAGGGACAAATTTTAGCAGATGGTGCTGCTACACTTGGTGGTGAACTTGCTTTGGGAAAAAACGTATTAGTAGCTTATATGCCATGGGAAGGTTACAATTCTGAAGATGCTGTACTCATTAGTGAGCGTCTGGTCTATGAAGATATTTATACTTCTTTTCACATACGGAAATATGAAATTCAGACTCATGTGACAAGTCATGGTCCTGAAAGAATCACTAATAAAATTCCACATCTAGAAGCCTATTTACTCCGAAATTTAGACAAAAATGGAATTGTAATTCTGGGATCTTGGGTAGAAACGGGCGATATTTTAGTGGGTAAATTAACGCCTCAAATGGCAAAAGAATCCTCCTATGCCCCGGAAGATAGATTATTACGAGCTATACTTGGGATTCAGGTATCCACCTCAAAGGAAACTTGTCTAAAACTACCTATAGGTGGTAGGGGCCGAGTTATTGATGTGAGATGGATCCACAAAAAAGCGGGTTCTAGCTATAATCCAGAAACGATTCAGATATATATTTCACAGAAACGTGAAATCAAAGTAGGTGATAAAGTGGCCGGGAGACATGGAAATAAAGGTATCGTTTCAAAGATTTTGTCTAGACAGGATATGCCTTATTTGCAAGATGGAAGACCCGTTGATATGGTCTTCAATCCATTAGGGGTCCCTTCTCGAATGAATGTAGGACAGATATTGGAATGTTCACTCGGGTTAGCTGGGAATATGCTAAAGAGACATTATCGAATAGCACCTTTTGATGAGAGATATGAACAAGAGGCTTCCAGAAAACTTGTGTTTTCTGAATTATATGAGGCCAGTAAACAAACATCGAATCCATGGATATTTGAACCCGAGTATCCGGGAAAGAGCAGAATATTTGATGGAAGAACAGGGAATCCTTTTGAACAGCCCGTTATAATAGGAAAGCCTTATATCTTGAAATTAATTCATCAAGTTGATGATAAAATACATGGACGTTCCAGTGGACATTATGCACTTGTTACACAACAACCCCTTAAAGGAAGGGCCAAACAAGGAGGACAACGGGTAGGCGAAATGGAGGTTTGGGCCCTCGAGGGATTCGGTGTTGCTCATATTTTACAAGAGATGCTGACTTATAAATCTGATCATATGAAAGCTCGTCAAGAAGTACTTCGAACTACAATTTTTGGAGGAACAATACCGAAACCTGTGGATGCTCCAGAATCATTTCGATTGCTCGTTCGAGAACTACGATCTTTGGCTCTGGAACTGAATCATTTCCTTGTATCTGAGAAAGACTTTCAGATTCAAAGGAAGGAAGTTTAATTGGACTGAATCGGAAATTTTATTTTATGATTGATCAGTATAAACATCAACACCTTCGAATTGGATCAGTTTCTCCTGAACAAATAAGTGCTTGGGCAAAAAAAATCCTACCCAATGGAGAAACAGTTGGGGAGGTAACAAAACCCTATACTCTTCATTATAAAACCAATAAGCCTGAAAAAGATGGATTATTTTGTGAAAGAATTTTTGGGCCTATA